GACAGAAAAGGAATCATTTTTAAGAAAGTTTTTGTGTTGTTGATTTCTCGGCGTAGTGCTTCTTCCCCCATGCCTCCTATTCGTATATTGTAGTAGTAGGATTGATCTGTAATACGGGAACCATAGGTAAAAACCTTTTGCTCAATACTAGAATTCACAATTGAAGCATCTAAGGCTGCATTAATCGTGGATACATGACAGAAGGGATTGCTTTTTTATATTATAAACTTCACCTTCAAAAGCGTAGATTTTTTTCAATACTCATTTTTCTTTATATTCCAAATTGGCGAGAAAAAAAATAATAATGATAATCAAATCGCACCATCTCTGTAATAAGTAAATGCCTCTTTTTCTCCGGACGTTGTCGGAATGACTCGTAATAAGATATCGGCTACAATTGTAAAGGTTTTATCAATAAAATTTCCATTTATACGTGATCTTGGCATAGGTAGTAATCCATTCTATAACTCTTTTTATTTCCTTTACCTTTTCTTTTGTGATAAAATTTTATCACAAACAAAGAAAGTGTATAGTACGAACTAACATAAAAGCGGACTCGTTAAAATAAAAAAATCTTCTATCTACTTCCAATTTTTTTCGGTCGAAAAGGGGATCTATTAACCATAATCTAAAAAACGATGAATAACTCGCTATTCACCCAGGTACTCAGTCATAATCCTGATGTCGGAGAGATGGCCGAGTGGTTGAAGGCGTAACATTGGAACTGTTATGTAGACTTTTGTTTACCGAGGGTTCGAATCCCTCTCTTTCCGTACGTTCAACTAATTAATCAATCTTACGTAATTGAACAAAATGTATCAAATCAAATAAAAAATAATAGATATAAAATCTACATTTCTTTCATCTTTCATATGTAAAAGGCTGGAAAGAGCAAACAAGGGATCCAAACCTCCCTACCAATCTCTGATACTATGATACATGAATAGTAAAAATATTCCCCGACACAATCCCTTACCTTGTGCCTTTTTTTTTTTTTTTTAATCAAAAAAGAGGTCAAAGGGGAGTTGTCCGAACTCTTTTTTTTTTAGTTAGTTTTTTTTTACTTAAGTTAGGTTTATTAAGTCTGTCGAGAGTAATATTCTACGACAAGCAATTCATTTATTTTCAAACCGACGCATTTCCTATCTATTATTTGATTGACTAACCCTTCATATTGGAATGTGTGAAGAGTCAGATGGTTTGGCAATTCCTCGGGGGCAGATGAATCAAGAAGATTTTGAACCAAAGTTCGAGAGTTTTCTTCATCCTTCACTGTAATAATATCTCGGGGTTTGCAGCGATAACTCGGTATATCAACTATACGACCATTAACTAAAATATGCCCGTGGTTAACTAATTGGCGCGCTTGAGGAATAGTCAAAGCCATACCCAATCGAAAAAGGATGTTATCCAAACGCATTTCGAGTAATTGTAGTAAAACTTGACCTGTTGACCCCTTGGCTTTTCCGGCGATACGAACATATTTAAGTAATTGTCGTTCTGTAAGACCATAATGAAAACGCAATTTTTGTTTTTCTTCTAAACGAATACGATATTGAGATTTTTTTCCGGGGCGTGATTGATTTCTAAGATCGCTTACTGCCCTAGGCCTTTTACTAGTTAGTCCCGGTAAAGCCCCCAGACGGCGTATTTTTTTAAAACGAGGCCCTCGGTAACGTGACATAAAGACTCCTTTTTTTTTTTTAATTGTACAAAACTAAACAAAATTTAAACTGAACTAAATGATAATGATAAATGACGTGAAATCCACTCCAATAAACTATTGTAATACAAAGAGTAAGAAGAGATACCAACATACAGATTTTTTTATTGTATATACAATATATATAAATCAAATAAATCACCAAAATTTTCCTTTAGTTTATTTATTTAATTTCTTTTGAAAAGATCTAACCCTTTTACCCAATATATATTATGGAAGTTTCGACTTCAGAATATAAATGGAGTGGTAACTCTTGGAAAAAGGTGAAAGAAGTCTTTTCACTCTTCTTTTACGTTGAAAGTACATTAAAAAGTATGTAAAAAAAATATGAAAAAGCCGGCTATCGGAATCGAACCGATGACCATCGCATTACAAATGCGATGCTCTAACCTCTGAGCTAAGCGGGCGCAAATAAAATAGCGCATGCATACAAATTAACTAAACTACTAGATCATATCAATTAACTATTGAAATTTTTCCTTATCTATGTATAATTAATAATATTTTATACATTCTAGAACAGAATATAGCTCAAATAAATAGTGACTATAATTAAATAAAGCTAATTAATTAATTATTAATTAATAGAATATAGCAATATATGTTATAAGTTAAAGGATATCTGATTTGAAATTCGTGTTTTTTGTTCTAACCTCATCCTATTATTATTATTTTATACTTTTTTGATTTTTAGTTTATTTCTATATAATTATTATATAATAATTAGAATTAATATTCGAATATTCAATTCGAATAGAAGTTTTTAGAATTATTCTAATTTAAAATCTACGAAGTAGACTTATAATCTTTTTCCATTGTACATTCTAGAATTCATCGAAGTAAAAAAAAAAAAAGAATCGATCGTTCGACTATTTATTCAAATTTAAGACAAAGATGAGAAAAGGAAGAACATATATATGTTCTGTAATATAGAACCATATTGAATTGCAAATACAAAAATGATAGAATCTTTGTTGATTAGACTAAATCAATATGGCTGGGGCTAAAAAAAATGAAAGAAGATACCAAAGAAATAAAATAAGTATCTACATGTAATGAATTCCAAGATAAGATATATTGCAAGGTTTCGGCATAAGAAAAAGTGGAAAGGCATCATAATGAGATCCTAATCTCACAGCAAAAAAGGGGATATGGCGGAATTGGTAGACGCTGCGGACTTAATTGGATTGAGCCTTGGTATGGAAACCTACTAAGTGATAACTTTCAAATTCAGAGAAACCCTGGAATTAACAATGGGCAATCCTGAGCCAAATCCTGGTTTACGCAAACAAACCAGAGTTTAAAAAGCGAGAAAAAAGGGATAGGTGCAGAGACTCAATGGAAGCTGTTCTAACAAATGGAGTTCGCTGAGAGATCCTTGGTGGAACTTATTTAATCGGACGAGAATAAAGATAGAGTCCCATTCTACATGTCAATACTGACAACAATGAAATTTAGAGTAAGATGAAAATCCGTTGACTTTTAAAATCGTGAGGGTTCAAGTCCCTCTATCCCCAACTCTACGCCCCAAAAAAGTATTTTTGACACCTTTTTTAGTTATTTAAGAATTCATTATCATTTTTCATTCATCCTACGCTTTTACAAAATAGATTTTCTTATTATATACAAGATACAAGTCTTTTGGGATCTATCATATACGTACAAATTAGAAAGAAATATTTATTTTAATTTTTGAGAATCTATATCTTTTTTCATTTAATACTTTTGCGTTTCTTTTAATTGACATAGACCTGAGTCATCTAGTAAAATGAGGATGATAATTCAGTAATGGCCGGGATAGCTCAGTTGGTAGAGCAGAGGACTGAAAATCCTCGTGTCACCAGTTCAAATCTGGTTCTTGGCATAGGATTGATTAATTTTGATAAGTTTTTATAAATTAAAAAAATCTTTAGTAAAAAGTGCAATCATCTTTTATCCCCCCCTCATTTATTGCTTTCCGATCTGATTTATTCATTCCCGGTTATGTGACTAAAGTTGGCTAAGTTATGTGCGCGATACAAAGTTCATAATGCAGAACTCTTTTTTTTTTTTAGTTCGTCCTATTGGCCCGGCTTTTACGAAAAAAGTATCTGTCAAATTGGAGTTGGAGATCAAGCACTAATATGAATGAGGCCTCAGTTCTTCTGTTTGTTTGATCTAAAACAAATCGAATTAAAAATAAATATTCCATGAAGGTCTTTAGTTGTAGAAGTTAAGACTCATTTTTTATCATTCAATAAGCATCTTGTATTTCATAAAAATTGGGGGCAATATAATCCTTACGTAAAGGCCACCCTATCCAACTTTCGGGCATTAAGATCCGTTTCAGTCGTGGATGGCTATCATAAGTGATTCCTAACATATCATAAGATTCCCGTTCTTGAAAATACGTACTTTTCCAAACCCAGAAAACAGATGGAAGTCTAGGATTACTCCTATGAGTAAAAACTTTTATGCAGACTTCTTCCGCTTGATTGACACCATATTCTATTCTCGTAAGATGATACACACTGGCTAAGAGGCCACCTGGTGCTACATCATAGGCACATTGCGAACGTAAATAATTGTAACCATATACATATAAAATTACAGCAATAGAATGCCAATCTTCAGGCTTTATTTGTAAAGTCTCTATTCCTTGGTAATCGAAGCCCAACGATCTATGAACCAGCCCGCGTTTGGTTAGCCAAACGGACAAAGTGCCCTGCATCTTTTTTATTTCCCCCACAACTTTTTTATATAAAGTAAGTATTTCACATTTATCATGAGTTCGAATTTATGATACTTTTTTTTCTTATTCTCTAAAACCCTCCCTAATTAATTAATTTATGGGAAGATACTGGACTTTTGTATTTAAAAAATGTTTCAGTAGAGATCTCTGAAGTAGATGATGGTGGATAGAGTAATTCTTGATCATAATTTCCAGTATGCGTACTGCGCACAACAAAAAACTTGTGATTGGTAGTAAAACACCGATTACCCTGTTGAGGTCTAATTCGATCCGTATAGATTTCTCTAGCTATTTTCTTACGAAGCTTTGTTATAGCGTCTATAACAGCCTCTGGTTTAGGTGGACAACCCGGCAAATATACATCTACAGGAATTAGCTTATCAACTCCGCGAACAGTACTATAAGAATCCGTACTGAACATCCCCCCTGTAATTGTACACGCTCCCATAGCAATCACATACTTTGGTTCAGGCATTTGTTCATATAATCTAACTAAAGAGGGAGCCATTTTCATTGTTACTGTACCCGCTGTTAAAATAAGGTCCGCCTGTCTAGGGCTTGATCTTGGTACTAGCCCATAACGATCAAAGTCAAATCGGGAGCCGATTAATGAGGCAAATTCAATGAAACAACAGCTGGTACCGTAAAGAAGCGGCCATAGGCTGGAAAGTCTTGACCAATTTGAAAGATCATTTAACGTAGTTGAAATAACTGAATTTTTTGTTGTTCGATCAAATACGGGAAACTTAATGGAATTCATAATTTTTTTCAATGGTTTTTTTTTGTTATTGTACAAGTATTCAGGAAACGAACTAAGACCATTCCAAGGCTCCTTTTCGCCATGCATAAACTAAACCAAGAATTAGGATAAGCACGAAAATCAAAGCTTCTATAAAAGCGGATACCCCCAGTACATCGAAACTCATTGCCCACGGATACAGAAAAACTGTTTCAACATCAAAAACAACAAAAACTAGAGCAAACATATAATAACGGATTCGAAATTGTAACCAAGCATCCCCGATCGGTTCTATACCTGATTCATAACTAGAAAGTTTCTCTGGCCCCTTCCTAATTGGAGATAAAACTCCGGAAATTAGAAATGCCAAAACAGGAATAGCACTTGATATTATTAAAAAGGCCCAGAAAATATCATATTCGTAAATCAGAAACATAGACAAACTCCTATGAATGTGAAAAAAAAAAAAATGCCCGCTTAGTCAATTCCAATCGGAGTGGATTGGGCAAGGGATATAGAACTCTTGAGTCAAAACAAAAATTAAGGTTAATCAAATAATTTATTTTCCTTTGATTGCTGTGTTAGAGGTCTCATTTTAATATTTAAAAGTTTCTATTACTATTTAAAAGTTTCTATTACTAATAGTTTATAATAATATAATATATAAGTAATTTTTTGTATTTCTGTTTATGAAATTTTGTTTCGGTTTTATTAAAAAAAAAAAAATTTAGAAAAATCTCTTCATTTTTTATAACATATCATATTACCATACACCACACCCGTCTTACTTAATATTAAGATAGATTTACTTTAGGTTGAATTTAAGTATATTTCTGTTTTTATCTTTAAACAGGGCCGTGTCATAAAAAAAGTAACCAAGCTTGAGTGGGGATACAAAAAAATAAAGTATTATGAACTGTAGTTTGTGAACGAGGAAAATTAATAGAAAAAAATCCCCTTACGACTATGAAAATTAATGAAGAAAAAAGTTTATTCTAAATTATAAGTATCTATCTAGATATATCGATATATAGATAGTGATTGGTTCAAATAAAATTAGGCTTTCTTTTTTATTCTGAACGATCTCCAGGACTTATGGTTTAGGGTATGTAAATTTGGTTTATGAACAAAGTAATTGAAAGTAACCGGTTAGAAATAAAGAATCCAATAAATAAAAAAATTATGAAATTATTTTGATTTGAATGTCGTTTATTAGTTAGGGCTATACGGATTCGAACCGTAGACCTGCTCGGTAAAAGAGTTCGAACTTATTATTATCAAAATGATTCGAACTCTTTCAAAGACCCAACATGCATTTTTTTTTGCATTGGGCTCTTTCATTAACTGATATAAAGATCAGTTAGTCGACCATATTTTTTCTTAAAAAAAAAGATAAGAAATGGTTCCAAGTACTCTGATTGATTATTTTTTACTTCGAATACAATACAGAAGAACTACCAAAGTGTTTCAAAGAAGGGTTGGGTTCTCTTGACGTAGGTTTGCTTTTGGTCTAAATCAACTTAAGTAAATATAGTCTCTAACATCCTGATTAAAAAATCAATCATGAAACTTGCTACACCTTAAGGTTCATATCATAGGACGAAAAGATCATTTTTGAGTTCCTTATACTCATTCTGCCTAGCATTAAGTAGACTGGGTATTCACCCTATCAATATCTCAAATCAATAATGGGTTCTATTCATTCCCTACCTAACGGGGTACTTTAATAGGACCTAATGTCAGGCTATTGTTCTCCTCTTTTTTTCCTCAAAAAGTCATGGAGTAAGACATCGATTTATTAATCAATCAATTGGTTTGATTGCGTGATGGACTCCTCTGAAAAACTTTGGCGCACGTGTAAACGAGGTGCTCTACCTAACTGAGCTATAGCCCTTGTGTTTGTGATACACAGTTTATCTTAGCATGTAGATAATTTCTTGTCAAGATTAATATTACATGATCGAACATTATATCTCTTTGATCTGGTTGTTTATTGGTATTGCTTAGAAATAATATTGGATTTATAATCCTATCGATGTGATAGGTATCCCTTTGCCTTCTCTTTACGATGATAAATAACCTACTTAACTCAGTGGTTAGAGTATTGCTTTCATACGGCAGGAGTCATTGGTTCAAATCCAATAGTAGGTATAACTTATTAGACACCATTGATTATGGTGTCTAATAAGTTTTTGTAACCGGCTTTTTTCTTTTATTGTTTTTCTCGCTTTTCTATCCTATTTTTTTTTACATTCTTTGTGTTTTTTTTACACGTCAGATAGTCAGATAGTTACAAAATCAAATCGTATTGAGAGCCTCGACTCGTGTCCGAGCTCGTCTGAGAGCTAGATTTGCCTCAATTGTTTGTCTCTTGCCTTCAGCTTTTCTAAAGTTAGCTTCTGCTATTTCAAGAGTTTGCTGAGCTTCTTGTGGATCAATGTCACTATTTTTCTCTGCATCATTTACTAAAATAGTGATTTCATTGTTGCCTATTCTAGCAAAACCGCCCATCAGAGCCATCGTTAACCATTGGTTATTAAGGCGTATTTTCAAAATACCTATATCAACAGCTGTCGCAATCGGCGCGTGATTTGGTAATACGCCAATTTGGCCACTATTAGTAGATAAAATGATTTCTTTTACCTCTGAATCCCAAACAATTCGATTCGGAGTCAGTACACAAAGATTTAAGGTCATTTCTTCAATTTACTCTCCATTTCTAAGTTCGTAGCCTTCGCAGTAGCTTCATCGATGTTACCCACTAAGTAAAAGGCCTGTTCCGGAAGAGAATCAAATTCCCCGGAAAGGATCAATTTAAACCCTCTAATGGTTTCCGCTAGACCAACATATTTTCCCGGAGAACCTGTAAATACTTCTGCGACGAAAAAGGGTTGTGATAAGAAACGCTCGATTTTTCGTGCTCTTGCTACCGTTAAGCGATCCTCTTCGGATAATTCGTCCAACCCCAGGATAGCGATAATGTCCTGAAGCTCCTTGTAACGTTGTAAAGTTTGCTTGACTTGTTGCGCAGTTTCATAATGTTCCTCGCCAACGATTCGAGGTTGTAGCATAGTTGACGTTGAATCTAAAGGATCTACCGCTGGATAGATACCTTTTGCAGCTAATCCTCTTGATAGTACGGTAGTCGCATCTAAATGTGCAAATGTGGTGGCAGGAGCGGGATCAGTCAAATCGTCTGCAGGTACATAAACTGCTTGAATAGAGGTTATGGACCCTTTTTTAGTAGAAGTAATTCTTTCTTGTAAAGTACCCATTTCGGTACTAAGGGTGGGTTGATAACCCACAGCAGAAGGCATTCTACCCAATAAAGCGGATACCTCAGATCCTGCTTGTACGAAACGGAAGATATTGTCGATAAATAAAAGTACGTCTTGCTCATTAACATCTCGGAAATATTCTGCCATAGTTAAGGCAGTCAGACCAACTCTCATACGAGCTCCCGGCGGCTCATTCATCTGACCGTAGACTAGGGCTACTTTTGATTCCGCAAGATTTTGTTCATTAATGACTCCCGATTCTTTCATTTCCATGTAAAGATCATTTCCTTCACGAGTCCGTTCGCCTACTCCACCAAATACGGATACACCACCATGAGCTTTGGCAATGTTATTGATCAATTCCATAATTAGTACTGTTTTACCCACGCCAGCCCCACCGAATAGTCCGATTTTCCCCCCACGACGATAGGGGGCCAAAAGATCTACTACTTTAATTCCTGTTTCAAAAATAGATAGTTTTGTATCTAATTGTATAAACGCAGGCGCGGATTTATGGATAGGAGATGTTGTGCGAGTATCGACAGGACCTAAATTATCAACAGGTTCCCCAAGCACGTTGAAAATTCGTCCTAGAGTCGCTCCGCCGACTGGAACACTTAGAGGATTTCCCATATCAACCACGTCCATTCCTCTCTTTAAACCCTCTGTCGCACTCATAGCTACAGCTCTAACTCGATTATTTCCTAATAATTGCTGTACTTCACAAGTCACATTAATTTCTTGACCAAGAGTATCTCGACCCTTAACCACCAGAGCATTGTAAATATTAGGCATCTTGCCGGGGGGAAAGGCTACATCCAATACCGGACCAATGATTTGGGCAATACGTCCCAGGTTTTTTTTGTCACGTATCAAAACCTCTGGATCCGAAGTAGTAGGATTTATTCTCATAATAAAAATATGTTAAATTTGGTTGCGAAATTTTTCGAATACAGAAAAAATCTTCGATAACAAATTGATCGGTTAATTCAATAATAAATGGAAGTAAGCACTCGATTTCGTTGGTACCACCCAAGCTAATGTGCAATTCAATTTAAATTTCAATGAAGTAAAGGAATAGTCATTTTCAAGCTCAATTAACGGAAACCTTGTTTTAAAAAAATATATATAGTAAAAAAAAAAAAATTACTTTGTTTGTTTTTTCTATCGGATTCAAAACGGAACTCTATATTATAAATTATAATTTATTTTTTCGATCTCATTAGCCGTTTTTGTTTTTTTCAGATTTTTTTTTAGCGGTTATGCGTCCCATCTACCCCCCCTTGTTTTTCATTTTCATGGATGAATTACGCATATTGTCATATTGAGGATTTACATATATAACATATATTACTGTCAAGAGTGATTTTATTATTATTTTAATATTTTGATTTATAAAAAGTCAAAGATTCAAAAATTGAAAACCAAGTATTAGGTTGCGCTATACATATGAAAGAATATACAATAATGATGTATTTGGCGAATCAAATATCATGGTCTAATAAAGAATCATTCTGATTAGTTGATAA